ATATTAATAGTCATTAGTGATTTTCGTTCTAGTATAATAGTGAGATGTAATAGAATGTCTAGGTTCAGTATTTATGATTCCGCAGTTACGGCATAACATATGCGACTTAGCATTGGCAGATTCTTTTATTCTGTTCATTAACATTTCGGATCCGGGCGTAGAATCTTCTATTGATTCGATACGGAATGCCTGGACCGATTAGATTCTCTCTTCTCTTTTCCTTGTACCAGATTCATACTTAATTGATTCAATCTGTTGAATTCCGAGGAACCCTTACATTTACATATAACATAAGAAAACAACTTATTATAGGCTTGGGGTCTGTACTACCCCGACCCCCAATCGAGTTATTTAGTTAAAGTTAGACGTTTTGAAAAAGTCACTCCATTTCGGACCAATTCCTAGTGCTAGGCGATTGGGATTGATTCAAAATCCTTGTTTTGTTAATGGAGCCTAGTGAAACCAAGGTGTTAGATTTCAGGACAATCAAAAGGGGGTTTGTTTTGAAGCATCCCTACACGGTGGAGCGTAGCCCGATAGTGGAATCGTTTAGTTTAAATTCATAAGATCATAAGTATAAGTGATCCCCATAAGATATTTTTTTCTGGTCTAATCGTGCGTTATCGATATCGAACGATTGATTCTAATTCTATAAACCAAACCTATACCTACAGATACCTATAGCTATAGAAATAGAAGAGAGAACAAACGTCGATACATTTCTTTCATTAAGACTAAGACTAATTCATTGTTTCAGAGATATGAATTTGGATTGTTGTTTTACCAACGGGTGATCAGTCTAGGTCTAGAGATTCATAACTCTTCCAAGCCCAAAGGACCCTAATCTTCTTGCATAAAGTCTGAATTGGTAGAATTCAAATGGTGAGCAATTGGAGTAGATTCGGATACAAAAAAATTAGTATTGTACAAAGAAAAATGACTACTTACTTTGCTAGTCCAGTTATATGAATAAAACTCTATTTGACACCGAAACTTACGAAAGAGTTTCAGTTTCTTTTTTTTCAATTCTGGCTTTTCCACAAATACAAGAATAGGTCCTAGATCCGTGCCACTTACTACTAGATTTAGATTTTGTTGGGCCGGGGTGGAAGTTTTAGCCTCATGTCATTCATTATTTTGATTGACTTCATTGATTGAATGCGATTAGGTATACCAAAGCCGCATCAATAACTCTTTCATCATGGGCAGTAAAAGAGGAAAAAGGTCGTATGTAATTCATACAGGAGGATTGATGATGAACAAGAATGACTTTGTTTATCCTATATTGGATAAATGCCCATTGGATGGAATCCATTTTTTCACTTTTATGTCCCTGGCTAGGGATCTCCAGGACACGCGGGAATGCCTTCTTTATATGGCCCAACCGGCCATAGGCGGCGCTAATGAGATGATAAAATGGGTACAAAACTCTACAAAAAACATACAATCAATCAAATTATATTATATATATAATAGGGCATAGGGCTATACGGACTCGAACCGTAGACCTTCTCGGTAAAACAGATCAAACTGATCATTATCGAAATGATTCGAACTGTTTCAAAGACCCAACATGCATTTTTGTGCATTGGGCTCTTTCATCAACTGATGGATCAATCAGTTAGTCCACCATATTTTATCTTTATAGGAAGATAACGAGATGGCTCCATGTGCTCTGATTCTTTATTTATATTCTGATCCAGGAGCAATACCAAAGTGTTTCAAAGGATTACCTTGACGTAGGTCTGTCTTAGGCCTAGATCAACCTCAATGGAGTCCCTGTCGTTCCGCTTCAAGCGTCAAATATGATACTTCATACACCTCAAAGTTCATAGGACGAAAGGAGGTTATTTTGAGGTCCCTATTATACTCATTAGGCCTAACATTGAATTAACTGGGTATTCACCTTATCAATGATAAAATCAATGGTTGGTTCTATTTCGTACCCGAATCGGAACTGAATCGAACCCAATACTTGTCAGGCTATTGTTCTCTTGTTCCCTCGAATCAATGGAGTAAGACATCAATCTTTCAATAAGAGAAGATCAATTTCTTTGATTGCATGATGAACTCCCCTGAAAAGCATTGGCGCGCGTGTAAACGAGGTGCTCTACCAACTGAGCTATAGCCCTTGTGATAGATATCTTATCATATGGATCATTTCTTGTCAAGATAGATATTACATGATCTAACACGATACTCTAATCCGTTTCCTGCCAAGGGTTGATATTGCTTAGAAGCCATATTCCATCTATAATAAATACCCGTGCGATGCGCTCCATTCTTTCTCTTTGTGATGATAAATGACCTACTTAACCCAGTGGTTAGAGTATTGCTTTCATACGGCGGGAGTCATTGGTTCAAATCCAATAGTAGGTAGAACTTATTAGGTACCGGAGTCAATGAATGGCATCTAATAAGTTTTTCTACCCCCTTTTCTTTTATTGATTTTGTATCTTTCCCTTATTCCCATCCCGCTCACTACTCTTGTTCGTTACATCAATCAGATTGATTCCACTTGATTGTACGGAATCCAATATGGTGTATAAACAGAACTTTTTTATTCTAATGGATTATGATGGATCAACTAGTACGAAATAGCATTGATAGCCTCTACTCGTGCCCTAGCTCGTCTGAGAGCTAAATTCGCCTCAATTACTTGTCTCTTGCCTTCCGCTTTCCTCAGGTTAGCTTCAGCTATTTCAAGAGTTTGCTGAGCTTCTTGCGGATCAATATCACTACCCTTCTCCGCATCATTTACTAATATGGTGATTTCATTATTGCCTATTCTGGCAAACCCCCCCATCAGAGCCATCGTTAACCATTGGTCGTCGAGGCGTATTCTTAAAATACCGATATCCACGGCCGTGGCAACGGGGGCGTGGTTTGGTAATACGCCGATTTGGCCACTATTAGTAGATAAAATGATTTCTTTCACTTCTGAATCCCAAATAATTCTATTAGGAGTCAGTACACTAAGATTTAGGGTCATTTCTTCAATTTGCTCTCTACTTCTAAGTTCATAGCCTTCGCGGTAGCTTCATCGATATTACCTACCAAATAAAAGGCCTGCTCGGGAAAACTATCTAATTCTCCGGAAAGGATCAGTTGAAACCCCCTAATTGTTTCTGCGAGACCAACATATTTCCCTGGAGAACCAGTAAATACTTCTGCTACAAAGAAGGGTTGTGATAAGAAACGTTCAATTTTTCGCGCTCTTGCTACGGTTAAACGATCCTCTTCGGATAATTCGTCCAGTCCAAGAATAGCTATAATGTCCTGAAGTTCTTTGTAACGTTGTAAAGTTTGCTTAACTCTTTGCGCAGTTTCGTAATGTTCTTCGCCAACGATCCGAGGTTGGAGCATAGTTGACGTTGAATCTAAAGGATCTACTGCTGGATAGATACCTTTGGCAGCTAATCCTCTTGATAGTACGGTAGTAGCATCCAAATGCGCAAATGTCGTAGCAGGAGCAGGATCAGTCAAATCGTCCGCAGGTACATAAACTGCTTGAATGGAAGTTATAGATCCTTCTTTAGTAGAAGTAATTCTTTCTTGCAAAGAACCCATTTCTGTACTAAGGGTAGGCTGATAACCCACGGCGGAAGGCATTCTACCTAATAAGGCAGATACTTCTGACCCCGCTTGGACGAAGCGAAAGATATTGTCGATAAATAGAAGTACGTCTTGTTCATTAACATCACGGAAATATTCCGCCATGGTTAGGGCAGTCAAACCGACTCTCATACGAGCTCCCGGCGGTTCATTCATCTGTCCATATACTAGAGCTACTTTGGATTCTGCAATATTTTCTTCATTAATCACCCCGGATTCTTTCATTTCCATGTAAAGATCATTTCCTTCACGAGTGCGTTCTCCTACTCCGCCGAATACAGATACACCCCCATGAGCTTTGGCAATGTTGTTGATTAATTCCATGATGAGTACTGTTTTACCCACTCCGGCTCCCCCGAATAGTCCGATTTTTCCCCCACGCCGATAAGGCGCTAAAAGATCCACCACTTTAATGCCCGTTTCAAAGATTGATAATTTGGTATCTAACTGTATAAAAGCGGGTGCGGATCTATGAATAGGAGATGTTGTGCGAGTATCTACAGGACCTAAATTATCAACAGGTTCTCCAAGAACATTGAAAATTCGTCCTAGAGTGGCTCCACCGACTGGAACACTTAGAGGAGCTCCCGTGTCAATCACTTCCATTCCTCTCATCAGCCCATCTGTAGCACTCATAGCTACAGCTCTAACTCGATTATTTCCTAATAATTGCTGTACCTCACAAGTCACATTAATTTCCTGACCTGCGGTATCTCGACCCTTAACTACCAAAGAGTTGTAAATATTAGGCATCTTCCCCGGGGGAAAAGCTACATCCAGTACCGGACCAATGATTTGAGCGATACGTCCCAGATTTTTTGTTGAAACACCGGGACCAGAAGTAGTAGGATTGATTCTCATAAAAAACTGAACTATGTCTAAAGTTTTTGCGAATATTACCGAACCGAAAATGTCCGATAGCAAGTTGATCGGTTAATTCAATAAGAAATGGGAGTTAGCGCTCGATTTTGTTGGTACTATCCAATCGAATCCAATTCAATCGCTTACTGATTTGATTCAATGAATGAATTTTCAAGTTCAACCAACCCAATCTTTATTGGAAATATCGAGTACGAGTAGATAAATAAGGATCATGAGGAAGTGTTTCATTTATCTATCATTAGAAACAGAAACAATCCCATCTAGAATTATATATATGGATATATATATAATGTATTGAATTCGAACCCGAACTTGATTTATGAGTCATTATTGATATCTCATCCGCCGGTCTTCCTTATTTTTTTATTTCCGCCTAGTCTTCTTTCCATTTTGTATTCTGTATATATTTTTTTTTTCACATATACGATATACATATACAACATATATCACTGTCAAGAGTCAATTTGTTATTATATTATTTGGTTTGTTTAGTAGATAAAAAA